GGAAAAGAGAAAGCAGTAGAGAAAGACCCAGCAACAGAGGGAGAGCCTTTCACAAGGCTCTCAAGAAACCAGAGTAGAATGTGGCGGAACAACTGAAAAAGATCCCCGCGCAGATCTCAATTGTTGATCTATTGATAACCTCGGAACATCACCGAGAGCAAATGATTGAGGTTCTGCAAAAGGCCCATGTAAAAGACATTATCACTCCCGAAAGGCTGTTGGTCGGACAAGCGCCTAGGGTGATTTCCTTCTACGATGATGAGATCCCCGCCGATAGGACAACCCACACGCACTCGCTTTCTATTTTGGTGTCTTGTCGGCCCAGATAGTACCTGCAGTGTTGATTGATAATGGGAGTGGTTTGAATGTTTGCACGTTGAGCAGTGTAAAGGCCCTGGGGCTGGGGCATGGAGATATGAAGAGAAAGAAAGAACCAAACTAAACAACCAAGCTCGGTGTGCTCGGATGGTTCCGATCAGTCCTTGGCAATGGGATCTGCTACGCTTACTGTCATGGTCAAGCCTTTACCGTCCGGGTCTCACTAATCCCGCTTGCAGACAAACCAATAGGAATCAAAATAAGTGCCAGTGGTATCATTCCTCCTTCTCTTGTCCCTACCCTAAACCAACTATAGGAACAGAGGCTTCTCACAAACATTGATTGGAAGACCCATAGCTTGAGCTTAAAACTAGCTATGCGCTAAAGAAGCCCCAATCTACCCCCTATAGGAAGAGTAGTGCTACTAAGCGAAAGGTACTTCCGCATTGATTGACTAAAGCAGGAAGAGCAGCCCTTCTGACTGAAACAACCGAACCATCTAACCGTCAGTCTGAGCTCCCTGGATCAGTTCGTTATTCACATTCAGTAGTGGAGGAAGAACGCTTTGGGCACCGGACACATTGGTCAGCTGCTCTTCTCAGCGCACTAGAGTAGAAAGAAAGCATTGGTACCGTACTGGCTTGGCACGCTACGACCGATACTGTACTCCTACCAAGCCTTCTCTCTTTTCTTTCCTTATGGATAACATAGAGCTAATTCTATATAGTATCCCCCCCTACTAGGACAGGTTTGGAAGCTAGGACTGATTAGACTGTACTGTACATCCGATTCTCGGCATTCCTTCCATCTGCCCGGCTGTAAAAAGACGATTCTCTCTTCCCCATCTCTCTTTCTTTCCTCTCCCTCAATGCTCGTGCAAAGAAGATTGACTGATTGGATTGAATACTCTTCTCTTCTATAATAGTTATTCTAGTGCAGCTAGGAGAGCTAACTAAGACTAGGAGCTGCTCGGGAGAACTCCGATTGTTGACGATTTTCAACAGACGAGATCAGATCGTAGAATAGAGAAGGATTTGCTGCCGCTACTGAATCAGAAGTAGCTGCTTAGGTTGCATATATAAGAATAGGCATCAGAATCCGCGACGAGGATAGGCTAAGGCGCAGAGAGGTGCATTGATGCCAAAACTAAGCTCTTTGATGGACAAATGCCAGGAATGAGAGCAGAAAAGGCGTTAATCAAGAGAATACCCGGCTACAGTTGGAGAATCCCCTGCTGTTAGCAAGTTTAAGGTTTGACATTAGTGCACATGAAAAGGGCTTACGACTCATAGGTTCTGCACGTGAATCAGATCTGGGCTGTTCGGGAGAGTTGTGCAAGAGGGAGCTGCTGCCCTAGTCGAAAGTGGAAGCGGTTGGCAAGGAGTTCTTTCCCAAAGAAGCATTTAACGATTCTCCGATCTATGTCATATTAACCGATTCACCGACATTAGCCTCCGAAGACATGATCAATAGTAAAGAAGTAGACATGGTACGAATGGGATTGAGAAGGAGCTCTTCCGGGTGCATGCATTGAATGCCATGTTGGCTCTTTCCTTCAAGCTGGGTGAAGAATAGGCAGAGAAGAGGACAAGGGGAGCAGGAGCAATAGACTGCATTAGTGAAGGAAGTATGGCATCAAATCAAAGGGCGCTTATCCCGCTAATCGTAGGTCTTGGTAAATACCTGACAGACCAAAGGCTTGGAACTTCACTTCAAGCTGGGGTTTTCCCCGTGGGTCCTTCAAAGCAAAGAGACTATTTTCATAACTGTATAGGTTAAGCGAGACATAGCCCAGAAGCTCATAGACTTAGGCGCCTATTGGTAGATGCAAAAGAGCCCTCGTAAGGACTAAAACCTCGTTACGCCGAAAATGGTAGAGGTGCGCCAGCGCTTTGGTCGTGAGTGGAAACTTACTTTCTGTCTGGGGCTGTGAACCATTGGCTGTTGCATATTCAGCTCCTGTTGCAGCTGCTACTGCTCTTTTCTTCTTACTACAGCGCGGTTTTCCTTCAGACTTACAAGTCCCGGAGTTTGTCATATCTACATCTCTCCTTGAACTCTGAAACCTTCTCTTTCTTTAGGAGTTCAAACCCGAAAGGAAAAAGAGGGTGTTTGCGCGGAATCGATAAAAGATAGAACCCCGGCCGCATGCTAACACCGGTAAAGCCGCAATTCCGGTAGAAAGAGACAAAGCGATTGTTGATCTCTTTTGATGTCTGGCATTCGCGCTTGGGCCATCCTTCTTTGCACGTATGAGATGGGATTCTTTCTTTCAGAACCTTCCTCCCCGTTCCCGCATGCAACTTAACTTATAGCTAAATCTGGTAGAGTGCTTTCTGAAGAAAGGTGATGAAATCAGTTACGTTTGGCACAAGACAAGCAATAGGAAAGAAAGCAGGCGACCGGAGGGAGGGAAAGAGGCAAGCTAAACATAGAATGCACTACCACCTGTTCTAGAGGCGCCGCCGATGCAGACAATGGAAAAGCCTCCAGTCCGCGAGCAGCCCCAACAACAGGAGCGCTCCGCTGCGCAGGAAGTGGCCCTAGCGGGGGCCAAAGGTATGGCACAGGCAATGGGCAAATGCCTTTGTAAAGGTAAAGGCGGCCTGGAAATTCTCTGTAAGGACTGTGATCAGTAGCAACGACCTCTCCTGATACAGCCCTGCTTTGGTCTCTGGTTTGATGGTTGTACGTGCTTATGGATTGAACGAGAGCGATTGAATTTAAACAATGGAACGTAGAGGGGAACGAAGTGGATTGGTACGCTCTCTAAGTGAGGAGACAGGAGCTCCAGCCTAGAGACGGTCCTTAGGCCGGACAGAGGTCTGGGGAAAGCCCCGGAAAGGTGGGCTTCACCTTTTTCTCTTCTGTAGCCTTATAAGGCGAGGCCACCCTATATCTATTCAGGTATGGGGTGGAGGAGGAGAGCGGGTATGAGGGCTCCTTCTACCCCTTCTCTGACGAAAGACCTAGAAAGACAACTTCTAAATGCAGCCTTTCTCTTATTATCCAAGCAATCGCTTAAGGACCCACTAGCCTCCCAAGGGAGAACACCAACTGAAGCCGTCTAATCCCGTATCTCTCTGCTAGGCTTCTCGCAAGGAAGACATCGCACTGCTTCGCACCTTGCCTTACCAGCAAAGGAAAGTCTCAAGCTGTCTTTGCTTTGCCAGCGGAAAGAGTTATCATACGAACAAAAAGCAGGCGTGTTCTTTCTTACTATATGACTCTAGCCTCACTCTTCCCTTAGCAAATGACACAGAAAAAAGAGGATGGGAAGTACCATAAAATCAAAGAGTTGTGTTAGCTCTTGGGAAAGCCATTTTAGTAAAAGGCCGGCTAGCCTTGCTCTTTAGTTGATGGGAAAAACCCTTGCGAGCTGACCTAACTGCTCTACTCCGCGCATCTTTTACTAGTCTTATTCAATCTATCATGAAAGCTCTTTCTCCTTTTTCTGGTGGAAACCGTACTCCACGAATGTGGTTTATACGCGAAAGCTGGCGCTTGGATCTTTACATGATAAGCGAACCTTCGTTGTTCCAACTTCTTCCTTTGCAGCAATCACTAGATCTTCCTTATCAGATGCGTGGGTCAGCAAGCTGGTTGTAGTTTCAGTAAAAATTTCACTATTGCTTTGATCACTGACGGGACGGAATATTCTACTTGATCCCCCGATCAAGTGGATGAGGAAGAAGGCTTTCCGCCCTGCGACTTTCCTTGTTACAGTCTGTAAATAGTCAATGGCCCTTCGCTTAGAATGTGACCACATTCAAATAAAATCAATCGTATGCGCTAACGTAGGCCTTTCCAACGCGCATCCCTTTCTTGCTCGTAACTAAACTCACTCCTAACAAGCGGAGTTCCACCACTCTATCAATGACTCGAGAATGTTGAAGCCAAGCACGCACGAAAGAAGCTTCCCGAGCTGCTGCCTTTACCTTCTTCCAGGGGTCTGACGCGCATTAGAATGCGAGTTCGGATGCTTTTATAGGTGATTCCCAACAATTGGATTTCGTAAGATTAGATGGGCTGGGCTATGGCTTCGGTCTGGATGGATGCGAGTGCATTAAAGGTGTGATCGGCTCATAGGTGGGCAACAAAGCGCCTTGAATTAGCTCTTTTCCTCTTTATTTTTCACAAGCATGAGTAGGACAACTAGTCTTGGGAAAGTCACCCGACTAAGCAAAGAAGGAGGACCCAGTTAAGGAGGAATTGACCGAGGTCAGGGAGAGTGAGCCAGCCTTCCAGGGACGGTGAATTCATAATAGAATGTCCTTCTGTTGACGTAGGTTAGGGGACTAAAGCTTTACTTTATGGACATTGCAATTGATGCATCTAGCCTTCTGTCTATGCGTCTGATGTCGGAAATGTGGAACCCGCGATTGAAAGCAACTGAAAGCAAGAGCTCCCTTTACCAAAGTTTCCAAGTAAATTAATTGGCTCGACCTATATATTAGGGAAAGGACGGGAACCTGGTTAGGTGTCTAGGCGACTAGTGGATTGATTCTCCCTTCTTATTAGCCAGCGGATAGATGGGATGGATACCCAGTCCCAGCAATGGAATCATCAGCAATAGCACCTTCTTCTCCACCCCTTACGTTCGAGAGTCCATCCAATCGGGAAAGGAAGTCAGAGTCCCATCGTTAAGGATTTCTTTAACCAATCGTTATGTTAGCTTTCTTTAATAGAATTTGATTTCGAGCAAATGTAAACCCACTCGACCACAAGTTGAGAACAAGAGCAAATAGCCCTTCTATCGAAGAAGAGCAAATCTCTCTTGAAGGAAAGGCGAGCCCTTTCTTAGGTGAAGGACGGACCAACACTAGCCCGAATCCTTTTGCCTTGGACTTCATCCTGATGTTCTTTGGTTGCGATATTCAATCAGTCTTGAAGGGTTCAACTCTATCCCCGGCTATACGTCCATTTCTCGGGGGCTCACCTGCGTACCTTTGATTCTCTCTTGCTGTAAAAAAGTCTAGATCGGATTTCTATCCAGCAGGAGGAAGCTCTCTATTTCGATCAAAGACCCATCCCATGCTTGGTAAGTCTACCCGAAAGGAAAAGCTATCCTTCGTTCTTTTACGTCGATTGGCTTAACCCGATTCTCTTTCTATTGGAAATGGAATTGAAGTGAAGGCCCAAGACTTCCACCTCTTCCCTATCCTCCAACAAAACCAATTGAATCCTGATTTGTGGTTGGCGAAAAGAGAAAGGCAGACAATTCTGCAAAAGGAAAAAAGCAGGATATTCCAGGAGGGCTTATTCGGTATAGGCTTACTTAGAACTTAGCCTATTGAGGGCTTGTCTAAGGCTTCTTTCTATATTAATGCTTGGGACAGAACTGATGTATGAGCGACCCTATTTGAAAAGGACGAAGCAACTTCATTTTTTCTGAATTTCCATTGCCTTTTCCGGTGGATTGCTGAACTAGTGGGGACGGTCCCTCCCCTACACGTAAGACTGAAGAACTCAACTTGGTCTAAGCTAAGCAAGCTGCTAGTCTATCCATAGCCTACAAAATCTCATGATGGTTAATAAGAGTTCATTAACAGACAGGAAGCCCCATTGCTCAAAGTGCTTTCATCCGCTCAAGGAGCTTCCATTCAAGAAGTCTTCGAATAAGCATCCGACTAGCTTCAATCAGTCTGTCTGCCAAGGGCCCTTGGTTCACCAAGTGGTATAGGAGGTGCCGCGGGTCCTGCCCCCCTTTCTGCAGTAGCTCTTTCTGTTGAATAAAGAAAGATTTCATATGTAAAGAAAGTCGTTTTGCTCTCCCCCAAGTTCATCTTACGAAGCAGGATCCGGGAATGGAGAAGAAAGGGAAGGAACTCGACTCGACTGATAGTTGAATCCTTCGTCCTTTAGAATTACGCGGATTTTAAAGAATGAGCTCATCAAGACAGAGCAATCAATGGCCGAGCTTTAAGCCCTTGCTGCTATAGAGCTCGCTTTCCCATAAATAAGGGAAAGAAGGAAGTCAGACTGAGTCATCTTTCTTCGAGATCTTGATGTGGAGCTCTAGGTTTGGTCCTTATCTTATTAAGGAGCTCATTTCCTGGATGTAAAAATAAAGGAATCGGGCAAGACATAGAAGTCTATTGAAATCACTTAAGAATAAGAAAGACTCTTTTTTTTTTCGCCTGCTTTTTCATTTTGAACCCACCGGAAGTCACTTCTTTCTCACCCCACTGGTTGCGCCTTTTTCAGTCCTTGAAGCTCTTTTATCCGTGCTTTGCCGATCTCTAGAAAAAGCAGTTCCTTCCTTCGGTTCAGGTCTTTCCGAACCATCATTCATTGAAACCCAACCAAATTGGATTGATGAGAGCGGTAGCCTTTTCCCAGTTGGTCTAGCCAAGTCCAAGTCCCTTTACTTTAGCCGGGTTCGCCCGTCTTTAGGGAATGGGGCATATTCTTCCAACCTTCGGTTCCTCTGACCGACGGGTTCCTGAGGCACTATTTGGCGCTGGCTTTTCGTAACCGATCGATCACTGGGAGCGCCCTAGACTAGCCATACTAGACATCAAGACAGAAAACCTCTTAGTTGATTCGGAGTTTACGCTGGAGAGCCTACTCCTCTAACTAAGAGGAGAGGGCACTTAAAAGAAAAGGACAAAGACCACCCATGCGAGCATAATAACTAGCTTTGGAAGGGCCTAACCTTCTGGGTAAAGTTAGCCACTAGAAATCGATTCCTTGGCTCCGGGAATAGGAAGACTAGCGGGGACCTCTTTGTGGCATTCTACTTCTACAGAAAGATGGGCGTACCATCAACTCCCAGGCTAAGTAAGGGGCGAAGACTAAACTTTCGCGGAACACTTCCCCAGACCGTAAGGGCAACTGGCCCAGCCCAAAGAAAGGGGGCCTACCATCCAACTATTTCCAATTCACCGAAAAAGGTATGCCACTATCAGCTACATAATAGCAATAGCAGGTTGCCTCCACTGCCCCATATGAGTGCACTGATCATTGAGAATCTGATTGAGAGGAGGCTTGTGATCTAGCTAAAGATCTAGTCATTCTTCTATCCACTGTAGTTACTTCTGAACCAGTCACTTTGTCTGAGGTTTGGGATCTGTTCATCACTTTAAGAAAGGACTTGAATGACTCAAGCATTTGGGGAAATGATTCACCAGTGGCATGTAAATTATTGGCACTTGAAGGCTTAGGAGAAAGAGTAGCCACCTCTTAGAGGATTTGATCCTGCAATCATCTTGAGACACAGGTCTACAGCAACCTGGGGGAGGAGTCTTCCTTGGAATATGAGCATCTCATGAAACTCATTGAACAAGTGGATCATAATCTAATAATAAGGCTTTCCCATGACTGATGCCTCCTGTAGCTCCAAGTTGGTAATCCATAGCAAGTTCAGGATCCAGCTGTTGAGGATTAGCCATAGGTACAGCTCTAGACTACTCCATCTCAGAATAGTTGATGCTTCCTATAGCTTTCTCAGCAGTATTAATTCTAGGAGATTCAGCAATTTGAGATGCCTCTTGGGCTGTTTCAATATTGCTGTGAGCTATCTGAGTATCCTTCTCCACTGCCATGTGATATCATACTCAAAAAGACAATTACAGTCTTGACAGTTATACGATTCCAGAAGAGGAATCTGAAATCTTACCATCTTCACTTTTCAAAATCCAGAAAGTAGAAGGTAAATTAACTTTGGGAGTGCTTTCTGGGACCCTTGTCTCTATTCTTGCTTTTCTTCTTCCAAGTCTTTTTACCCTCTAATTGCTTAGGAGGGTGCTTATGTTGAGAAGAGGACTGCTTATTGGTAATGAGACCTTGTTTGTTATGAACATTAGGGTTAGAGTTTCCACCAACCTTTGGAGCAGCATTCTTCGACGCTAGTTGAGGATGTGCTTTACGACATTCAGAGAAATCATGGCCTAGGAGACAGCAGTGATAACAATATGATATGTTTCCTTCATAAACAATCTTCTGCCAGAACCCTACCTCTTCCTCTTTTGAAGATCTAATCCAAACTCGAGTGGGAAGAGGCTTTGAAACATCAACCTCAATGCACATTCGAGCATGTATGGGGTGGGTTAGGGTCAAAGTACGATCATCAGCTCTGAGAAAGAGTCCAAAACTCCCAACAATTTCCTTGAGAAGGCAAGGAGTAAAGGACAGACAGTTGCAATGGGGTTTACTGGTGATTATATGTGTCCTTTTACTCGATATAGAAGGAGCTGCAATTGCTATTGAATGAGCTGTTGGCATATCAGCTCTTGTGCACTCATAAGTGTCAAAATCTGCTGCGCATGAATGCCCAGAACCAGAGGAAGCTGCTTGAGTATTCGTCTTCGTTCCCGCTGCATCGAGAATAAAAGCTTTTGTTCTCCTTTCTGGTGCTTGAGAAGAAGCTGTTACAGTATCTCTTGTTAGACTCTCATCTTGGGTTAGTCTTTTATCATCCACTCTTGATGGTGAGTGAATAAGAGCTCTTGTGCACGTAACATAAAGGCTTAGCCTAGTCCTAAGGAAAGCAATTGACATATATTATATAAAAAAAATGTTGCGAACATAGCTAATTGCTGAGCATCGGCTCTGTCCAAAAAGCCAACCACATGGTCTTCAGTGACGAAGGCGAATCAGTGATCAGTTGCGAATTGAGATTGCCACTATGAGAGCTAAGCAACTCTTTCTCTACTGAGAAAAGCTTCAAGACTTCTGCTCTTGCAGCAAGGGACTGGGGATAGAATAGGTGAATGCAATCACCATCAAAGTCGGCACTCAAGGGCCCACATATTATAGGATTTCTCTTCACTAAAGTACTGGCAGGGAATGTATGTGGGTCATTGGCGGTCTGCTGATGAAAACAGTATCTCCATCCATAATATAAAGTGAAACTTGACCTGGTCGGAGAAATGTATGCCCCTTGGGACCTCCTCCTCACGCGGATCTCACTGAAAGGTTTTAAGGATATCCTGTTGATGAGTTCATTTCAATTGTATGTTTCCGGTGGTGCAAAATGTCGGGACGCCCTTTCTTGCTGATGGTCATGTTCTTCCTTTTCGACCCATGCTTTGGTTGAGGAGAAAAACCTTGTGCATAAACAACAATACCCCTAGCTTGGAAATACTGATCATTGGCTTCAACTTCATGAGACTCGAAAGGGAAAACAGGCCGCGGGCTCTTGCTGATCCCAGCTTGTTTGAGAACTTTCTTGAGCGTGGATATAGAAAAATCCGAAGGCATGATGCTGCACCATCTGAAATATCTGGCACAGACTAGCATCTTGGAGGGCCAGGTAACCATTACAGGATATAACCATCTCGGGGAAAATACCCTTTTCTAGCGAGTTTCTTCCAGTCTCCTCAGGAATTCTTCTCAGAAGTTCATCCCCTCGTAGGGAGGCATCATTCGGATACAACTGTCACCGCATCTTTCTGAGAAATTCCAGAAAGCACCTCTGACTTTTGAGTGAGACGGCAGTTTTAATCCCAAGAAAGAACAATCGATCAGCTGCACCATTGTTCTTGATCTGAAGCAACGTTTTCAAAATGACTTCCCCATTCTCCAAGTTCAGAAGTGCCACAAGATAAAAGGGCAGACTAAGGCAATGATAATTGGCTGACTAGAATGACTAACGGGGCAATCCTTGACTTTCTTATTGATTATCCTTCCTTCTTCGTGCAGACCGATGACACAAGACCACAGGGCTATAAGAAATAAATCGAGGAGAAGACCGATGCTACCAGGAAAAAAATTAGATCGACGGCACCAGAGACCGGAAATACCACCAATTAACTAGAACCAGATCAGACCGAGGAGAAAGAGGAAAACACAGAAAAGACGATGATACCAAATTGGTGAGAAAGAGGAAGACCTAAAAAGACCTTTCCCAGCAAAGATTCAAACCATGACACAGACTTCCAGAATGGCACGGTCTCTAGGACGAAGGGAGGAAAAGATAAGAGGGATAGTTCGTTCCCCTGCAGATGATACCCGGACGGAGATCAGTATGCATATGGAGATTCACGATGGTTCAGATTCGAGCAGCTAAACTAGTTACCGCCCCGTGGGAGAATAATTTATATATTCTACGATCGGAGATTATTAAAAGAGATTGTTTTTAGGAATAATGAATGTTAGCTGATCTGGTAATAACTTGAATCTTTAGGCAAGTCTTTAACTTGGGTACTTTACTTCGCTATGAAAAGCAAAGAAAGAAGAGGGACGAAGTAACTTGACCGATAGGTCAAGGGACGAAGTGACTCGACAAAGGAATTTATTACTTACTTGATAGAGTAAGGAAGAGGGAAGAGATCTGCCATTGTTATAATGCTTGGGATTAGGCTAGCTACTTGCTTTCTATTGAATGATTATGATAAAAGAATTTTCTTTCCCTCAAAGTTCTCTCTCGTACCCTACTCGATGGAGCATGCATTAGGCCAGGAAAGGGCAAGAAACTGCTTCATGCGAAGGGGCGAAGCGATGGTTCCTCAATCGCTGTTCTCGCGCGCGAAGTGCAGCAAGCAATTACGCGTTGCTTTCAAGGTTGCTTTAGTGATATCGTATTCTTCCTCAAGCTTGGAGTGGCTCTTAGCTGGTCGGGTTGCCGGCCCGCAGACCCCCTTTCGGTGCCATAGTTGCGGGCGCATTGGGCCCTCCAGTTTTTCGATGCCAGTACCTTAGACGAGGAGTGGAAACAATACCACTAGAGATAGCTAAGGAATTGAACCTTAGTATAACCCTTTTTGGGAATAAAGTCCATCCTCTCTTTCTATACCCACCCACCCTTCTCTTTATTGGCGGTAGTTCGGATGGATGGCATATCTCGGTGACCATTGTTGAGCAGGGGTCGCGCTCTCTTTGAATGAAACCTATCTCCGCGAATGAGATAGATGCAGGGGAAACTCAACCAGAAGACTAGTAAACTTACATCTCGAGTGAGATATATCGAAGAATGCACTTAGCCTTCAACCACAAACGTGGTCCTTTTGGCAGCCGATTGCCCGTTTGCTTCCACTGACTTACGTCGTGAACATTTCTCCAACCCGTCAATGAAATGAAGAGAAGGGCTTTCCTCTTCGATCCCATCCTATGAGCCCTGCGAGCTCACGAGTCGTCAGTGATGGTCAGTCACTCGGAGGATTTTATCGACCGGCCTGAACTTACCTTAATCTTAATA